TTGCCAGGGGCCAGAAACACCGTATTTATTGTCATAACCCGTGTTCACCGCGCTCTGAGACATGAGACACCCGAAAAAAAGTGGATTCTCCGGGAGGCTATAAGTAGGCCGTTTGCTATTGCTATAAGGGCTGCTCGCCTTTATACGGCTTGGCTTCGCTATCGCTCCTATGTAGTGGTCGGCCTAAAAACGAGTATTCCTACCATACAAGAATGCCTATTCTCTAGTGCTAGAAGCTTCGCCAGAAGCAAGCAAGACGAGGTCGCTCTGCTTCGTAGCCAAGGCTCGTTCCGTACTTTACTTACGAGCTTGTGTAGTACTCGCCCCTATCTCTAAAGGGGCTTATGCATTCCACTCGTAGTTTACTAAACGAGCGGTCGAGCGAGCGAAGCCTTCAATTTAGTGGCTTCCCCCCCGTGCCTCACCCTACTCTTTCATTTCTGCTTAAGCTTCCCCGGTTTGGGGGATTAATTGATTAGATACCCGAGAACCATAATCTTTCCTAGGAACAGCTTCTACGACGATAGGCGTAAAGGCATGATTAGTTCCACAAATCTCACTGCACTGACCATAGTAAACTCCTTCTCGTTGTACCGAAATAGAGATCTGATTTAAACGACCAGGTACAGCATCACATTTGACACCTGAGGAAGGTACAGCCCAACTATGAGGTACATCAGCAGGTGTTACAATAATACGTAGATGAGTTTTGGCTGGTACAACCACTCTATTGTCCACTTCTAATAAACGTGATTGACCCAATTCTAGATCATCTTCTGGAATCGTATAACTGTCAAAAGTGAGTGACTGTTCATCGGAACTGTTATAGTCTGAATACTCATAAGTCCGATACCATTGATGTCCAATAGCTTTGATAGTAATGGCTGGATCGACTACTACCTCGTCCATTGAGTATAACAGAGCAAATGATGGTATAGCAATGAACATCGGGATGATACTAGGAAATATGGTCCGAAGAATCTCGATAGTAGTTCCATGAACAATCCTTTGCGGGATTGGATTTTTTTTATAGTGGAAATGCCATAAAGCGCGAACCAAGATCCGTGATACGAAAACCAAAATAAGAATGAGGAAGAAAAAGATATCGTGATGTAAGTCCATTATTCCTTCCATCATAGGGGTTGCTGCGTCTTGAAATCCTAATTGCCATGGTTCCGCTGCATCACAAGGAGCAATTGTGAGGAATATCCATTCTAGCACTTTTACAATCATTTGGTTTGGTTCATTTTTTGACTGCTCTGCTCCCCCCAAAAAAGATGAAAGACTTGTAAGAAATCGCTGGTTGGGTTGGTCCAACCAAGAAAGACATGGGAATCTCACAGGAAATAGCATTCTTTTCGATCTGCACTGAACACCGGCGTAATCTAGATGATTAAAAGAGTGAACCAACGGTACGGACTAGAATGACACTCTTACAGTACGATATATAAAGATGTTACAACTGGGTTTCTAATATGTCAATCCCCATCTTGATCTGGTTATATCAAGATGGCCGAGGAAGACAGAGCGTTTATCACCATATCAGATAGGAGGGCGCGTTCGGTTACAAGGTGATGCCGTTTGGTCTAAAGAATGCCGGGGCGACGTACCAGCGAGCCATAACAGCGCAGTTTCATGATATGATTCACAAGGAAATGGAGGTCTATGTCGATGACATGATCGCGGCTTAAGAAGACCGTGAATTTGAAGAAAGTGTTTGACAGATTGCGGAAATACAGTCTTCGTCTTCATCCGAAAAAAAAGCCGGGAGGAGGTTTGGTGCTTTGTCAGGTAAGCTACTCGGGTTCATTGTCAGCAGAAGACAAATCGAAGTCGACCTGCAAAAGCCAAAGCAATTATCGACATGCCGGTACCAAAGATAGAGAAATAAATCTGGGCTTTTTGGGGCAGGCTACAATACATCAGCAGGTTCATTGCCCAGCTCACACCCATCTGTGAGCCGATCTTTAAACTGCTCAGAAAATAAAGAATACCCCGCCTTTCAGAAAAGATAGACACAAGGAACTGGGGTTGACAAAAGGCGTTTGACAAAGTTAAGAAATATCTACTCAATCCTCCCCCGCGGTCGACCTCTCTTGATGTATCTGTCAGTAATGGAAGCATCCATGAGTTGTGTCTTTGGTCAGCACGATGAAACGGGTAGGAAGGAAAGAGCCATATACTATCTCAGCAAGAAGTTCACAGATTATGAGACAAGGTATACGGTTCTAGAAAAGACCTGTTGTGCTCTTACATGGGCCTCGCAACGCCTACGCCACTACATGTTGAACTATACGACCATGCGCGCTGAAGTATCTCTTTGAAAAGCCAGCCCTCACGGGCCGTACAGTAAGGTAGCAGATGTTACTCTCAGAGTTCGATATTGTGTACGTCACCCAGAAGCCCTAAATGAGAAAGGCAAGGGAAGGGGCAGGCAATAGCAGACCACCTGCGGGATCATCCCATCCCGTGCCTGACTATGAGCTTGATTTTATTAGTA